ATTGAACCAACAATTAGGATAAGCACGAAAATTAACGCTTCTATAAATACAGATACTCCCAACACATCAAAACTCATTGCCCATGGATAAAGAAAAACCGTTTCAACATCAAAAACAACAAAAACCAGAGCAAACATATAATAACGGATTCGAAATTGTAACCAAGCACCTCCCTTTGGTTCTATTCCCGATTCATAACTCGAAAGTTTTTCGGGTCCTTTGCTAATCGGGGCTAAAAACCCGGAAATTATAAACGCCAAAATAGGAATAACACTTGATACTGTCAGAAATGCCCAGAAAAAATCATATTCGTAAAGCAGAAGCATAGATGTACTCCTATTAATGTGGAAAATATACCAGATTAGTCGATTCGAAGTTGAATAAATTATTAAATCATCCATAACTGTTTAGTCACAACAACGATTTATTTTTATAGAACCACCTAGTTTCGTTTGTTTGGTACGATACATATCTTGTTTCAAGATTAATCCACTCTAATTAATTTTATTTTATTTCATTCAATATACAAAATAAAAATATATATTGCCCTTAACCTTAATACAAATAAGACTCTCTCGTTTTCGCCGAACTCCCGATTATATTTTCTTTTAAAGAACTAAAGAAAAAAAATTGTAAATAAAAAATATAATTCTATAGAAATAGCAATAGTTCTATATTGGAAGATATATATATTAATACAGGTTAATTTAATTTTAATATAGATCAATATACAATAGTATCCTATATATCGGTGTATATGTATATCAATTATATAGAGTGTTCGACCCAATTATAGTTCTTTGCTTTAGCCATTTGTCTTGTATTTAATTTGTGTTGATTTCAATAAATTTGAAATGATTGAAAGGCTACTCTTACGATTCTAATTACTGGATTGCTTATTCTTTTTAATATGAATCCCGAATAAATGACTTCTTAGATGAGTATAATAAAATAAAATCAAGTAATACTTTGACCGATGATTCATGGGAACTTCTTCGGATTTCGAAAAAAAAAGGGGGGTTAGTAAACCTCCTCGATTTTTAATGTTTGAACAATGAGTTCAATAAAACAAGTACACCATAAATAAAATTTCTCAAATTAAAAAAAAAAAATAGTAAGTGCGCACGATGTGACTCGCCCAAGACATTATTTTAGTCTGTGTAGTATCTCGTTGGACAACTACTGTGTCTATGTTGTTTCCCATAGAAAATGTGTATATACATAGTGTAATAATGGAACCTTTTTTTTAATACTAGGGGAAACAAATAAAAAAAAAATAAAAAACGGGTTAGCTGTTCCTCATAGTACATATATAATTTTGGTAAGAAGCGATTAAGCGAAATACAAAATTGATGAAGAGTTCAATTGGACTAAATTTCCTACTATTTCTATTTCGTTCTTTTACTTTAGTATTCTTTTTACTTTCGAAATACCCACACGAAAATAATTGAAATACTTGTTTGATTAAAAGAGTATTCTTCATATATATTATTCATAAAATTCATAAACTACATTATTCCACTAAAATTAAAGATAATTTCGAAACGAAGATATTTTTCTATTTCAATTTAAAAATTTAATTTTAAATTGAAATAGTTAAATTTAAAATAAAAAAAACCTTTTATGAACCGAATGATTAAAAAAAAAAAATTTATACAGGTTAATTTCTAAACTCAATTAGTAGTACTTCTAGAGTCCACTTCTTCCCCATACTACGAGTGAAAGGGAAAATGTAAAGACTACCATTAAAGCAGCCCAAGCAAGATTTACTATATCCATGTGAATTATGTCCCCTACCTCTATGAAGTAATTCTTGAATTATTGTTCACTAATAAATAATAGTGGAATTGCTGGTGCAGAGTCAAAAAGTAATTCTAACCTAACGTTGTTGATGAAACAATCCACTAAATCCAATTATAACTTCTAATAAGGCCTTAGAAGATTTCCAGTTTAATCAGAAAAGATTAAGCAAAATAGTTTGTTGTCCTTCATTAAGTTAAGGAAAAAGTATAAAAATATAAAAGAAAGATATAACACCACTTACGCTTATCCCGTACCTATACCTATTTATTTCCTTCTTTCCCAGAAGAAGGTAGTTCAATTCTTTTCGTGATTAGGCGACACCCGGATTTGAACTGGGGAAAAAGGATTTGCAGTCCCCCGCCTTACCGCTCGGCCATGCCGCCAAAATGATACCAAATCTAAATTTATTAAAAAATTCTACTTTTTCTTTCTTTTTTATTGTACTTGGATTTTTAATCTCAATCTCCCTTATACTTAATTACTTTAAGAAATCTTTATTTTTTTTTCTTTGGATTGGATACATCCCTTCGATTGATTGTATAGTATCTTAAAACCACACAATTTCTAAAAAGCCCCCCTTTTTTTATAGTGAAAAACAAAATTTGGATTTTTCAGTCACAAAAGTAAAAATTCAGAACAAACTGGAACCGTTAACTATTAATTCATTAATGATTTGTAAATTTTAATCTAAATTTGA